GACATATATCTGCAAGGCCCGATCAATAGTTCAAGTCACACACTCCCATAATCCATTTTATCTTCGGAAAATTCACTTCAACTATGAGTGTCAAAAAAATAATACATTTTTGTAGAGTTGAAGAGAAATATCCCAATACATGTCTTATTTTTTTTTTTTCAATAATCCATATTTGTAGCAATGAAATACTAGTGTTCCTACCCCAAGTGATAGATGATTGATTCCAAGATGGTATATATTCTTTATAAAGGACCAGAAATACCTTGCTTACGTATCATTGGGAAGTGCATTAACATAAATACGGCGGTAAGAAGAGGTAATACAAAAGTGTGTAAACTATAAAAACGAGTCAAAGTGGATTGTCCTACACTAGCACTTCCGCGTAATAACTCTACCAGAGGCGAGCCTATTACAGGAATAGCGTCTGGTACGCCTGTTACAATTTTTACTGCCCAATAACCAATTTGGTCCCGAGGTAAGGAATAACCAGTTACACCAAAAGATGCGGTCAATACACCCAAAACCACACCTGTAACCCAAGTCAATTCACGAGGTTTTTTAAAGCCGCCGGTGAGATACACGCGAAATACGTGCAGGATCATCATTAGGACCATCATACTTGCCGACCATCGATGAACTGATCGGATTAACCAACCAAAATTAACTTCAGTCATTATATATTGAACAGAAGCAAAGGCCTCCGTAACGGTCGGACGATAATAAAAAGTCATAGCAAACCCGGTAGCTACTTGTACTAAAAAACAAGTAAGCGTAATTCCCCCTAGACAATAAAATATGTTGACGTGAGGAGGAACATATTTACTAGTTATATCATCGGCAATTGCCTGAATCTCAAGACGTTCTTCGAACCAATCATAGATTTTATTGAGATAGGTAAATCAAGGGGACCCCCCCGGAGAACCGTATATGAAAATTTCATCTCGTACGGCTCAAACAGAAAAACCCAAATACTAGTTCTAACGGATGTGTGTAATATAAAGTTTTAAATTTATTAATTCTATGATTTATGATTCCATTTTTTTTTTGAAGATACTAAAGAATAAAAATCCGAAAGCTCTTCTTTGTGGTTATAATGCCAAAAATCAAGTCGGCTCATTCGTCTATATATTGATCGTTATAGGCCTCTTGAATCTTCTATTTACCTATTTTCTTTGGTGTTCTTTATGTGTAATGCGGCTTTACTGCTGTTTTCTTTATTATTGATAGGAATTCTCTTGTTAAGACCCTATGAATTGATTAAAACCTCAGATTCATACTAAAACCACGATGATTCAATAAAACCCTTTCAAACTAAGTCTAAGTCCCAAAATTCCCTGAGTAAGAACCATTGGATCATCACTTATTCAATGAATAGATATAATGACTAAAAATCCAAATCAAAGAAACCTTTGTTTTGTCCTTTGATCAAAATAAGCATAAACGAAAGTTTGAAAGAATAAAAATATTTATAACTTCTAACTCTTTGAAAAAATTTTTTGAAGTCCGGACACGAGGTCTGACTATTTAAGTATGAATCATAGTTCTAATAGTAATCTATTTCATATATTCCGTGCTCCAGATACTAGAATGAATATCCGACGAAGTAAAACCATCTCTATCAAGATGACAGACCCATTCTCTGTACTATCCATAGGATCATTTATACCAAGTCACACACTCATATTCCGGAAATACAGAAACAAAGAAATTCCACGGTCAAACTACCAAAATAGAATGGGATAAAAATCAGAAACCTAAACGCTTCACTTTGTATTGAAAAAGCCAGTTAATGGTTCTTGTGAATCTAATTCATTGAAATTCCATCCAGTAAAATGGAAGAATTATAAATCTCCAAAATAATAGATAGGAATATCGCGAATAGAGCCATTGCGAGACCCATCAAAGGAGTAGTTCCCCACCCAGGAGCTACTTTACCATATTCTGAATTCAATGGTTTCAATAAACTCCCCGCATTAGTTCGTTTTGGGCGGCCAGATCTAGAACTACCTTCAACGGTTTGTGTAGCCATAATATTTTATATTCAGTAAGATCTGTTGACTTTGTATACCATTCTGTTGTAAATAAATGATCTTATCATAGATCCATTGTGGTCTTAAAACTTTATAATGTCTTAAAACTATATAATCATGGAAACAGCAACCCTAGTTGCCATCTTTTTATCTGGTTTACTTGTAAGTTTTACTGGGTACGCCTTATATACTGCTTTTGGGCAACCCTCTCAACAACTAAGAGATCCATTCGAGGAACACGGGGACTAGTTGAAGTACGGATCCTCCCAATATTGGGAGGATCCGTACTTCAATTGAGATAATGACAAATCATTTCACCTTTTTAGTTGGAACTTTAGGCGGGTCTCGAAAAAAGATAGCGAAAAAAATTATTCCTAGAGTTGAGACTAAAAGGAATGTATAAACCAATGCTTCCATAGATTCGATCGTGGTTTACAATTATAGCTTCCATACCTGTTTATTTGGGATCGTCTCCCGGATAAATAAAGAACAAGAGTCAAAGAAAAGGCAGTGATTCAAATCAAGATTTATCTGGTACCCCATCTAAAAATCACAAAAAGAAAATAAAAATGAAAAGTAACAAAGCATATTGTATCAGACTACTTGTCTTCTTGTAGTTGGATCTCCAAGTTTTTGGAATGCTCCAAATTCCACTTGAGCATCTAAATCTGGATCAATACCAGCAAAAACATCTCGAAACAAGGTTCTAGCACCATGCCAAATGTGTCCGAAGAAGAAGAGCAAAGCAAACGAAGCATGTCCAAAAGTAAACCAACCCCGTGGACTGCTACGAAAAACACCATCGGATTTCAAAGTAGCACGATCTAATTCAAAAATCTCACCCAATTGAGCACGTCTAGCATATTTTTTCACAGTAGCGGGATCGCTATAACTGACTCCGTTGAGTTCGCCGCCATAGAACTCGACAGTTACACCTACTTGTTCGACACTATATTTAGATTCCGCCCTTCTAAAAGGAACATCGGCTCTAACAATTCCGTCTCCGTCTACCAAAACAACCGGAAATGTTTCAAAAAAAGTAGGCATACGACGTACAAAAAGTTCGCGCCCCTCTTTATCTCTAAAGATAGGATGTCCTAACCACCCAACAGCTATTCCATCCCCGTTGTCCATTGAGCCCGCTCTGAATAACCCCCCCTTTGCCGGATTATTGCCGATGTAATCATAAAAAGCTAGTTTTTCGGGAATTTTAGACCAAGCTTCAGATAAACTTTGATTTTCAGCCAACCCAGCACCAATTCTTCGATATATTTCTTGTTGGAAGTATCCTTGATCCCATTGATAACGAGTGGGACCAAATAATTCAATCGGGGTAGTTGCTGAACCATACCACATAGTTCCAGCAACTACAAAAGCAGCAAAAAAGACAGCAGCAATACTACTGGAAAGGACGGTTTCAATATTTCCCATACGTAATCCTTTGTATAGGCGTTGAGGTGGACGTACACTAAGATGGAATAGACCCGCCAATATGCCCAAGGTCCCTGCTGCAATATGATGAGAGGCTATTCCTCCCGGAACAAAAGGATCAAAACCCTCCACACCCCACGCTGGATTTACGGATTGTACCCTTCCAGTTAGTCCATAAGGATCGGACACCCATATTCCAGGACCATACAATCCTGTTACATGAAATGCACCAAAACCAAAGCAAGCCACCCCTGATAGAAATAAATGAATTCCAAAGATCTTAGGCAAATCCAAAGAGGGTTTTCCTGTACGTTCATCAGTAAATATTTCTAGATCCCAATACACCCAATGCCAGATAGCTGCCAAAAAGCACAAGCCCGAAAACACAATATGTGCCCCGGCCACACCTTCGTAACTCCAAATACCCGGATTCGTTACAGTACCCCCTGTGATACTCCAACCGCCCCATGAATTGGTTATTCCTAAACGAGTCATGAAGGGTATAACGAACATACCCTGTCTCCACATTGGATCAAGAACAGGATCAGAAGGATCAAAAACTGCTAATTCGTATAGAGCCATCGAACCGGCCCAACCAGCAACCAGAGCTGTATGCATTATATGGACAGAAATCAAACGACCCGGATCATTCAATACGACGGTATGAACACGATACCAAGGCAAACCCATGGAAATACCCCTTTATCAATGAAAAATAGACACAATGTAACTTTATTGCATTGGAAAAAACTATGCTGTGGACCCTCTTTTTAGTGGATTATCTTGGGGAAAGAATTAATATTTGTTTGATTTGTTTGATTCTTTTCAATTACTTTTAGTAATAATGAAACTATTTTGTTCGTAGGAACAAAAAGAAGCAGATCTATTCTACACCCGATAAGTACCAATACGCAATGGTAGGGGAGTTGATACCATTTTATATGAGTGAATGCATATATATATTTGTTCATCATTCAAAGGACTTATTTGTAATAATTTTCCTTTATTCATTTTGTCTTCTTTATCTTTTTTTATAAACTTAGTCAATCTATGGATAAAATATGATAAAGGCCAATATTAGTAGGACACTAAATCCATTGTTACGCTTTCACATCAAAGTGAGATATAGTACTTAATTTTTCTTTTATTTAATGCCTATTGGTGTTCCAAGAGTACCTTTTCGAAGTCCTGGAGAGGAAGATGCATTGTGGATTGACGTATAGTGCGACTTGTCAGATATATTGGGTCATATGGTATTTCCCCATTCTCTTCCCCGATCGAGATATCCTCCCCTTCGCCCAAGAAAGATTGATTGAATTATCAAAAATTTGGAGCGTGAAGTTCAATTAGATCCATTTTTTCGGGAGGGTATACAGATTAATATTATCAATTAGAATAATTTATGGTTATCTTGGTTAGGCCAATAAAATGAAGTATCCAGGCTCCGTTTAGAAAAAACCGGTAAAAAATCTATTTATGATTACTATTTCTATCATATTCTATTTCTTTATATATTTATAATAGAAGTGATCTCAAACTGTTAATCAATCGAGTAATATGATGAATGCATTGAATATCTGTTGTAAGACATGAAATAAATTGTAAAAAGGAAGTCGTAGCAAAAGGACGTGGTATTGGGGCATTTGTCATATATGTGCAAATCCAAATCGGGCGGATCTTTACTCGGAGTAGAGCATAAACCTAAAAAAATTGAAGAAGCCCATTCAGGAACAAGAAAATTACATCGCGATTGAGATTGTATCTCGATGAAACAATACATCAATGAAAAGTTAGTTAGATAAATTTAGTAATTTTTTTTTTATAAATAAACAAAACAGGCCAAAACCCATCTTTTTTGAAAAATGAAAGAAAAGCCCCTTTTTATAAGTTAAAAGCCTGGTATGAAAAAAATAAAAGAAAGCGCTAGAATCTACATCTACACATTGATTCTTTTTTTTTTTTTTTCGTTATTTTTGTTGAACCGTATGCATCAAAAGGTGCATGTACGGTTTCTAAGGGATACAACTTTATCCCAATCAACCGACTTTATCGAGAAAGATTACTTTTTTTAGGCCAAGGGGTTGATAGCGAGATCTCGAATCAACTTATTGGTCTTATGGTATATCTCAGTATAGAGGATGATACCAAAGATCTATATTTGTTTATAAATTCTCCTGGCGGATGGGTAATACCCGGAGTAGCTATTTATGATACTATGCAATTTGTGCGACCAGATATACAGACAATATGCATGGGATTAGCCGCTTCAATGGGATCTTTTATTCTGGTCGGAGGAGAAATTACCAAACGTCTAGCATTCCCTCACGCTTGGCGCCAATGAGTTTTTTATTTGATTTGAGAGAAAAAGGAAGACTATGCCTTCGCGCTATATGAAATATGAATATTAAGTAATAATAGCATGGCACTTCGAATTCGATATGATAAATTTTTTTAACCCTTAAATTATGTATCGAAAGAGTAGTATGAGATAAAAGGTATTTCCGATTTTATCTAATCTATCGGGAGGCCTATTTCAGCGTCACAAACTTTTTTGTTTTCACGCCGGGAGACTCTTAACAATATTTAGGTTATGAAAGAATATGAAAATAAAAAAAATCTTGTTTTTTTATTTGAAAAAAAAAAGAAACTTTGGGATTGCTAAATAACAGACGAAATAAATATATAAAGCAACGGAGCCATCATAGTATTTTTGAACTACTCCAAAAACAAAAAGAAGGGTGGTTATTGGATCATTTACCAACCCGAGTCTGATAGACCCTATATTTAATTTATTTGATATTTAAGTAAGGTAAAAACGAATTCCATTATAGAGCCGTATGCAATGCGTAAAAGATGCCTGTACGGTTGTTCAATTATATATTTTATTATTCTTTATCTCTTCACCTTATCATCATGCGAGATAGAATAAACATTTATTATGTTATATCATCAGGGTAATGATCCATCAACCTGCTAGTTCTTTTTATGAGGCACAGACGGGAGAATTTATCTTGGAAGCGGAAGAACTTTTGAAGCTGCGCGAAACCGTCACAAGGGTTTATGTACAAAGGACAGGCAAACCCTTATGGGTTGTATCCGAAGATATGGAAAGAGATGTTTTTATGTCAGCAACAGAAGCCCAAGCCCATGGAATTGTTGATCTTGTAGCGACTGAATAAAAAAGAAAAAATAACAAAAATTTCAGACGAATTGGTGATTTGAGATTTTATCTTCTTACCGGATTTAATATTCTATTCATTAATCTATTAATATAGAAATAAAATAATTCATAATCATCCGGTTAAGATCGATCTAAACCAGCCCATTATGTATATGATTCAATATGCCAACTATTAAACAACTTATTAGAAACACAAGACAGCCAATCAGAAATGTCACGAAATCCCCCGCTCTTGGGGGATGTCCTCAGCGACGAGGAACATGTACTAGGGTGTATGTGCGACTCGTTCAGATCATGGGCTAGGACAAAAGAAAGAAAACAATTGATCCAGTATCAACGATCAGTACCAGTGAATAGACTAGAATGGAAGAACTCCATTCAATATCTAAAAATCAAAAAGATCTATCCTTCTATTGTGGTATCAAATGTATGGTTTCCGTTGGTGCAAATCCAATCAACTCCGTTTTAAATTTAAGATGAGAAAGAATTCTCCATTGATAGCAAATGATATCCATTAAGCAGGGGAAATACTATTTTAAAAAGCAGAAAAATTATGCCTTACTCTTGCAAGAACGGACTAACAGGGTCAGCTACTCAGCTAATCTTCATAATTAAATACCGTTACTGTATAAGTAGATCTCATTGTGAAAGACCTCGTACTGGATAATTATGGGTAGAGCCAAAGAGTGTGAACTGTACAAGTTAACAATAACATTGATTAAATGAAAGAAGGGCTCCGGTGTATAGAGAGGACCTCACCGTTTAAGAAGTAACCATAGAAACGATGGAACCCACTATATCCATTTATATTTACTACTTTTATGTTTTATGTGTTTTTGATACCTAATATCAATACAATTTTTTCTAGGCATTTCACCTAGAAAAAAAAAAAAAAAAAAATAGTGGTCGGGAAGGTTATAGTAGCAAAAGCCATTGGAATTTTAATTTTATACATTGGAAGAATCCGTTTTGTTATTAATAGACTAGGATACGGGAAGGGAATAACTGAAAGAAAGGAAATCGATTAGTTATTCATCAAAGTTTCATTTATTCAATGACCAGAATTAAACGAGGGTATATAGCTCGAAGACGTAGAACAAAAATTCGTTTATTTGCATCAACCTTTCGAGGGGCTCATTCAAGACTTACTCGTACTATTACTCAACAGAAAATAAGAGCTTTGGTTTCGGCTCATCGGGATAGAGGTAGACAAAAGAGAGATTTTCGTCGGTTGTGGATCACTCGGATAAATGCAGTAATTCGCGAGAATAAAGTATACTTCAGTTATAGTAAATTTATACACAATTTGTACAAGAGACAGTTACTTCTTAATCGTAAAATACTTGCACAAATAGCTATATTAAATAAGAGTTGTCTTTATATGATTTCCAATGAGATCATAAAATAAAGAGATTGGAAGGAATCGTTTGGAATAGTTTAAATGGAGTTCCCTGGAGAATGAACTCTGGGAAGGTAGAGTAGAAATTAGTATGATAAAATATGATAAAGTCATCAAAATGAAGAAAGACGTTAAATAAAAAAAATTTATTCCTCTTCTCCCATTTTTTTTCTTACGACAGGACATTTCGATTTTACGATTTTTCGAACAAAAAAAACGTCAATCCGCATTTGAGTTTGGATTGGAATTTTATTTTGATTCAATTCAATTGAAGAGTCAACCTATTTTTTTTCTGGTTCTAAGACCAGCAGCTCTAGCGGTTGACTCGCTTCTTTCAAATTGTTTCTCATTATTAAGAAAAGGTAACGGAGATAAAATACGAGCTTGTTTTATAGCAATAGTAATTAATCGTTGTTGTTTTAAGGTCAATCTATTCACCCGTCTAGATAATATTTTTCCTTGTTCGCTAATAAATCGACTAATTAAACTCATGTTTCTATAATCAATTCGATCCCCCGATTGGATCGGAGGCAAACGCCTACGAAAAGATCGCTTAGATTTAAGAAAGATTCGCTTGGATTTATCCATGGTTTGTTTATTCCTTATCCTGAAAATCCCAATCCTATTTCTTAATTCTACATCATCTTTGATCCGATCGAAATAGGATTTGTTTTGTTTCTATTTATTTGTTTCTATTTAAATAAATTAAAATAAACTATTTAAATAAATTAAAATAAATTATATATATATATTGTTATATATAATATGTAATTTTTCATCTTCCTTGGAAGACTGACACACGAGCGATCGGTTCGATCTATTTCTTTATCTCCCCATGAATCGTATGTTTGTAACAACAGGGACAGAATTTTCTCAATTCCAATCGACTAGGCGTATTGTGTCGATTCTTTTGAGTAATATATCTGGAAATGCCCATTGATTCCTTATTAACACGATTTCGAACACAACTGGTACATTCCAAAATAACCGTTACTCGGACATCTTTACCCTTAGCCATGAACCTCCTTTGGTTTTTGATTCACTCAATTCTTTAATTTTCCGACCCGAAGCAAGGAAGAAGAAAGGACACAAAAATAGAAGCAGGTAACTCGAAATCAAATTATGAAAGAAATATTTTGTTGCAATCAATATAGTAATAAATAATAAGTAATATAATGATTTCTAACTATATTTATAATTTTAAATTGCCGTACAGTATTTCATTTTCAGTTAAGTATCTTGTATGATATTGTTGCCCCAACCACCGCATTTCCATTCTATTATTAATTTAATTTGAGCCTGAGCCCGAGTTCATAGTTTCACTGAGGGTGAAACCGCTTTTTCTTTGTTTTTTTTTTTTTAGAAAGAATAAGTAAAAAAAGAAAAAACAAAGAAAAAACAAAGAAAAAAAGAAGGGAGGGGTAGGGATTAGTTACAGATATTTGATTGTATCTCTAATCTTCTTCCCCTTCCCATATCAATAGCTAGAATGAAAAAAAGGGGAATATCAACGCATCCGGAAAAAAACGATTGATCTCTATCAATAAACCTGCTAAAGACCCGAACCATAGAGTACTTACTACCGGTGCCACGGAGAGATATGTTTTTAGATCTCGCATTTTAAAAACTCCTCTTTCTGTATTCGTTATTGTAATTTTATTGTAATTTGTAATACATAATGGTAATACATATATGACCGGATGTGTATATGTAGTTAATGACTTACCACTTGTACGCGGAGTTCCTAATTCAAATTGAAATGTACAAAATAGATATTTATTAAAAGAAAAAAATACGTCCATTTCCGCCTAAAATTCCTAAAAAATATTAATTTTTTGTGGTAGATTTCATATTTATTTCATACTTTATATAAGTCTTTTACCATATTATATGTTTGTTATATGATATATGAGACCAAAAGGAAGAAGGAAGAAATGATAAGATAGTTTGTGTATATCA